CTCTTCGCACTCCTTTGTGAAAGAGTAGAATGAGAAAGCTAATGAATCTTAAACCCATTGATAAAAAGAAAAAAAGAGGATAAATACTATAGTTAGTGAATAAAAGAGGGTTTGGGGATAGAGGGACTTGAACCCTCACAACTTATAAAGTCGACGGATTTTCCTTTTACTAGAAATTTCATTGTTGTCAGTATTGACATGTAGAATGGGACTCTCTCTTTATCCTCGTCCGATTAATCCACTTTTTAAAAGATCTCGAAAACTATGAATTGAAGGATTTGATTACTCAATATTCGATTGGAATGGGTTCACAATAATTCTAAAAAAATTCAGAATTTTCTATTTCATAATCATTCCTAATTTCATTCTAAAAAAGAATAAAGAACCTATATTATGATATGGGTTCCGTGATTAATCGTTTGCTATGTCAGTATCTATACGTGTGTATTAGATGTATAAAGCCCTTACTTTCTCTAAATTTAGAGAGAGTTCCACTACCAACACAACGTAATCAACTCGATTCGTTAGAACAGCTTCCATTGAGTCTCTGCACCTATCCTTTTCCTTTGGATTCTAGTTCGAGAACCACTTGTTTTCTCAAAACACGGATTTGGCTCAGGATTGCCCTTTTTTAATTCCAGGGTTTCTCTGAATTTGGAAGTTACCACTTAGCAGGTTTCCATACCAAGGCTCAATACAATCAAGTCCGTAGCGTCTACCGATTTCGCCATATCCCCATTTTCCTTTTCTTTGATTGAGACCTGGATTCCTTGTGTAATTTCATCCATCTCTTAGTTTTTTTTGGAATCGTTGAATTCATTACTCGACGTAGTCTAGCAGTTCGTCTCTATTTGACAGACCCTGCTTATTGCAATTCAGAATTGAATTGATTCTATCGTTGATGTATTTGCAATTCAATCCGAATCCATATATCCCAAAGTTTTTCTCTCCCCCCCCCCGCCTTTCTTTTTTAGAGTATTCAAAATCATACTATAACGCTTGATATTCATTCTTTTTTTTTCTAATCAGAATTAGCAATTTCATTTGCTATGATTCTATGTTCTCCTTAGTGAAATATTAATCATTAAATTATTAAGAAATAACAAAAAAAAACAAAATATCTCAAAAAATGTCTATAATGATCGAATGAAAATGCCAAGAAATTCACATTTTCTCTTTATTATATCTTTCATCATATATATTATTCTTTTCTATGTATTAGATTACTCATCCGAGCCATATCAAATTGAAAATATCTGAAATCAAATTCAATATAGAAATTGGAATAGATTCCATTCTATTAGAAAAATCAATTTGCGAATTAGAGAAATAAAAAGAAAGTTCAAAAATTTCTATAATCCTATTTAAGGATATCCTCCAGTTAAGCATATCAAGTTAACTTTATCTTTATGAAGTTCTAGTATTTTTTTCTAAGTAGAACTTCCAATTTCGAACTAGTTAATAGCTAAGATTAATAATTAAGATCTGACATTTTAAGGATTTCCTATACTATACATATTTCTATTTGTTACACTATTTCTGTTATGTAAGCCCACTTAGCTCAGAGGTTAGAGCATCGCATTTGTAATGCGAGGGTCATCGGTTCAAATCCGATAGTTGGCTTTTTTCTATATCGATGTTCCATGAACAAGAATCTCTCTTTTTCTCCGAATTAAATGGAGAATTCAGGATCTATTATGTGGTTCTACCTTACAATTTTGCTAGATACAAAACAATAAAATAAATAATATATATACAAAAAATCCAGATGTTGATGAAATTCCATTTTTTGTGGTACTTTAGTAGATTTTACTCTGTTTATCCTTTAGTTTAATTCAGTTTTAATTTTGATGTATTCTGTAATGTAAATACAATGAAATTAATTGTGTAAAATGAAATTTCAATAAAATAAACAAGGAGTCTTCATGTCCCGTTATCGAGGACCTCGTTTAAAAAAAATACGCCGTCTGGGAGCTTTACCAGGACTCACTAGAAAAACACCTAAATCCGGAAGTAATCTGAAAAAGAAATTCCATTCTGGGAAAAAAGAGCAATATCGTATTCGTCTTCAAGAAAAACAGAAATTGCGTTTTCATTATGGTCTGACAGAACGACAATTACTTAGATATGTACATATCGCTGGAAAAGCAAAAAGGTCAACAGGTCAGGTTTTACTACAATTACTTGAAATGCGTTTGGATAATATCCTTTTTCGATTGGGTATGGCTTCAACCATTCCTGGGGCCCGGCAATTAGTTAACCATAGACATATTTTAGTTAATGGTCGTATAGTCGATATACCAAGTTTTCGTTGCAAACCCCGAGATATTATTACTACGAAGGATAACCAAAGATCAAAACGTCTGATTCAAAATTCTATTGCTTCATCCGACCCGGGGAAATTGCCAAATCATTTGACGATTGACACATTGCAATATAAAGGACTAGTTAAAAAAATCCTAGATAGGAAGTGGGTCGGTCTCAAAATAAATGAGTTGTTAGTTGTAGAATATTACTCTCGTCAGACTTGAACTTAACGAAAAAAGGAAAAGTTCATAGAATTTTCTTCCCCTTCCCCCGAACTAAATCGACCTAAGGCCCTTAATTCGTATTTTCCCATTCAACTAGCATAAATGGATTAACCCTAGGATCCTTTTTTCTTTTTTGTTCTTTTCTCTATGTGTATTTTACATACCACAGTAATTTACTATATAAAATTTATAGTAAATATTTACATACCACAGTAATTTACTATAAAAAATTTATAGTAAATAAAGGTATTATTGCTGGAATAAATTGTTATTTGATTTGATACATTGTGATCGTTAACGTTGATCAATTAAGAGAAACGGAAAGAGAGGGATTCGAACCCTCGGTAAACAAAAGTCTACATAGCAGTTCCAATGCTACGCCTTGAACCGCTCGGCCATCTCTCCTACATAATCTTATTATGGAAAATAAACTAAGTGAATAGCGAGTTTTCCTATTCCTGCAGTACAGGTACAACCACAACGGCTCGGGGGGTCCATGGTTCTATTGGAAAAATTCCTTTTCATCTAAGTGGAAGGATCCAGGATTTTTTTACTAGGAATTCCGCTCCCTCGAAAAGTTTTAGTTTGGGTTTTCCCAAAACCAAAGAAAAAGAGAATGGAAGAATTCTTCTTATTCCATAATAAAATAGAGGAACCCTAGAATTCTGTTTGCATAAGGTACGCTACGCCATACAATCGAAATCTAAAAAAGGGTATGAGACAATTAATGACTTTGAAAACGCGAAATAGCTGATGAGAGAAGTTATTGTTGAGAAATAGAAAAGTGGAATGAAATCCAATCTTAGTCAAATATTTCATATCTCTTCTTGTCCAAACAGAAGGAAAAGGAGACAATTTGAGCTGAGCGGAAAATCCATACCTCTCTTATCCATTTAGAGCATATGGATCGATCTATTTATAAGAATCAATGTGTTTGTTTTTATGTTATTTTGTGAAGAAATGAAAACAATTCTATATAGAATGGGTTGGGAATTATGCCTAGATCCCGTATAAATGGAAATTTCATTGATAAGACCTCTTCAATTGTAGCCAATATTTTATTGCGAATAATTCCGACAACCTCAGGGGAAAAAAGGGCATTTACTTATTATAGAGATGGTGCGATTTGACTCTTTTTTTTTTTTTTAGCCCTACCTACACCTCAGTCTTACGAGAAAGAGAGGGGGTTCGCATAGAGAGAACAAAATTAGTAAAGGAAACCCACGCTTGGGGAAGGTGAGGTGAACTAACAATTCCTTCTGTCGTGTATCCTCGATTGATGCGGCCTCAGATGCTTCAATTGTAGATTTGAGTATTGAGCGAAAGGTTACACCTACAGGATAGGTTCTGTATTACAGGCCAATCCTACTCTACTAGTACCAATAGGCAGCATAGGGGAGAAAAGCACTACACCTAGAAATAGGAATCAACAAGAGAAAAACTTTGTTAGAAATTAGCCCTTTCCTGATCGGTATCAGGGCTGGGAAGAATGGTTGGGATAACAAACAACCATCAGGTTTGTACTTTGGATACCCCTATAACCATCAAAGATCGTTGAAGTGGCTAATTCCTCTAAATAGGAGGCGTTGAGAACAAAGAAATTCTTGGAGCTATCGTTTTCCTCTAGCATTAATAGAATTCATTGGTGTTAAGAAAAACCTCTTGCGGGAAGGTTGGCTAGAGATTTCTTGGAAAAATACCAGCCCCTTTTGGTTCATAATAAGATGGGACTAATTCTATTTTTATTCTATAGATTATTTCGCTTAGTACTATGTACAGAAGGGAGGAGCCGTATGAGATGAAAACCTCATGTACGGTTTTGGAACGGAGATTTTTTGAATAGAATGAACGACCGTAACGGATGTTGGCTCAATCCGAAGGAAATTATGCGGAAGCTTTGCAGAATTATTATGAAGCTACGCGACTAGAAATTGATCCCTATGATCGAAGTTATATACTCTATAATATAGGCCTTATACACACAAGCAATGGAGAGCATACAAAGGCTTTGGAATATTATTTCCGGGCACTAGAACGAAACCCCTTCTTACCGCAAGCTTTTAATAATATGGCCGTGATCTGTCATTACGTGCGACTATCTCCACTATAGAAAGAAGAAAAAAAAAAAAAGAAAGGATCAAATTTTCTAGTATTTACTAGAAAAAGGGCTTTCTACATAGGGATCGTCAAAACAACGATTTTGCCCTATCAGCTGTAGGAAGGAAGGACACTTCACGAGAATCAAAATAGGAAGAAAGTATGGCCTATACTACTACTCTATGGATAAAGTTCCCAAATTGATAGAGAAAGCACCGTAAAGATCCATTAGTGAGCGACTGGGTCGATACAACTAAAAAAAACTGCTTACTTATCCCATGATATGGGGCAAAATTTAGGAATCTGCTTATGTAATAGAGCCGATCCACTAAGGAATTAAGCAGCGGTGTAGTATCAGATCCCAAAGATAGT